GATTCATAATAATTATTTTATTTGTTCATATTCATAAAATAAAGATTCGGGTCGTCATCAATATTCTATTTATAATAATAGTATTTATAATTAAGTACGTATGCCTATAGGTTTCTTCTTCATCCCTTTTTAAGTTTATATGGAAGAATTCATATAACATATCACAATGCCTGAGAGTCAACTCCATTTGTTAGAACAGCTTCCATTGAGTCTCTGCACCTATCCGTTTTTTATTCTTACTTTTGGAAAGCAGGAGTTGGCTCAGGATTGCCCATTTTTTTAATTCCAGGGTTTCTCTGAATTTTAAAATTATCACTTAGTAGGTTTCCATACTAAGGCTCAAAACAGTTAAGTCCGTAGCGTCTACCGATTTCGCCATATCCCCTTTTTTGTATGCTAAAGATCTCAATGTGATGTACTTTCCTCTTTATCTCCCATTAATTTATGCCGGAACCAGTTTATACAACAAATTCATATACGGAAAGATATTTCATCCTATTTTCTTAAATTTCTTGTGGGAGCGCATATTTTGTATGGGCCAATCAGAAATAATTCTATCGTTTTTTTATCTTCAATTCAATATAGACGGATATATTACCCTATTTATGAACTTTTATTTTTATTTTTGAGAATACTCAAAGGGTCGATTCTTTTTTTCTTAGTTTCCAAATCAAAGCATAGGAATGTCTTATTCTGATCTAAATTGCTGCATCTTTATCTATGTCAAGCAGAATTTATTTTTTATATAGTATTATAGATAGGATAGGCCTATTTAATTTCCCTTTTTTATTCAGTCGACCTTTATATTATTTCTATTAGCCTAATATCATTTAATTATCCTATATAATAGAACTAAACTAGATAAAAGAGGGATAAAAATATTATTATTAACTATCTAAACTAAACTTAATTACGAATTAAGATATTTATATTTCATTTTTTTTTTATTTATAATTTATATGATAAAAAAATGTATTATTCTAATTGTTAGAATTATAATGGAATAAATATAAAATTGTAGATCGGTATAGTAATTTTTCTATTAAAAAGATACTCTATCGACTGCAGTATAGATTTGGAATAAATTTAGATTATTTCTTTTTTATCTAGTTAATAGCTAGTTTATGGAATTATTATGCATGTGAAGTTTATCTTATGTATTATGTGAGCCTGCTTAGCTCAGAGGTTAGAGCATCGCATTTGTAATGCGATGGTCATCGGTTCGACTCCGATAGCCGGCTTTTCTATATTTATTCTATTTTTTTATTAAAGTATATGATTAAAGACTAAAAACACCTTTATTTTTTTTCAATCAAAAGGTCGATGATTTCTTATGTCATAGAAACTTCCGACTACAAATAAAAAGTAAACGAAAAAGAGAAATCTCGGCAGAACAACTCAACGGATCCTTTTTCATATTTTTTTAGATTTAGATTCTATAATATGTATAAAAATCTACAACAAAACTTAAAATTGAAATAGTAACTAAACTAAGCATAACTTAAAATTGAAATAGTAACTAAACTAAGCATAAATATATACAAAAATTTAATTTTCAATTAATGATTTTCAATTAATGTATGTATATAGTAAATTATATAGAAAATAGATACTATTTATACTATACTAAATAACTAAATACAATTTTAAGAATTAGAATTATAAAAATGGAAATACGCACCTAAAACATTCAAATTGAATTAATTTTAATACAAAAACAAGGAGGAACTTCGGATACGTACATCTTTCATCTATTCGTTCTAGTATAATTAATTAATAGAAAACTTCAGGGGATTTCGCTTCATTTATCATTTAGTTCAGTTTTAATTTCTTTAATAAAAAAAAATGAAATATTCAAAAATAAGGAGTCTTTATGTCGCGTTACCGAGGGCCTCGTTTCAAAAAAATACGACGTCTGGGGGTTTTACCAGGACTAACTAAGAAAAAGCCTAGAGATCTTCGAAACCCAGCACGTTCCGTAAAAAGATCTCAATATCGTATTCGTCTGGAAGAAAAACAAAAATTACGTTTTCATTATGGTATTACAGAACGACAATTACTTAAATACTTCTGTATCGCTAGAAAAGCCAAAGGGTCAACAGGTCAGGTTTTACTCCAACTACTTGAAATGCGTTTGGACAACATCCTTTTTCGATTGGGTATGGCTCCGACTATTCCTGGAGCCCGCCAATTAGTTAATCATAGACATATTTTAGTTAATGGTCGTATAGTAGATATACCAAGTTATCGTTGCAAACCCACCGATATTATTATGGCGAGGGATAAGCAAAAATCCAAAGTTCTCGTTCAAAATTATCTGGATTCATCCCATAGCGAGGAATTGCCAAAACATTTGACTCTTCACCCCTTCCCATATAAAGGAGTAGTCAATCAAATAATAGATAATAAGTGGGTCGGTTTGAAAATAAATGAATTGCTAGTCGTAGAATATTATTCCCGTCAGACTTAAGCCTACCTTAAAGAAAAGGTTTCGTAAATGGAATAAAGGAGCCCCCTCTTCTCCAAACGAAATTGATTTAAGATTAAAGTCCGGGTTTTGCTCCGGATTTTTCCCATTCATGTATCATAGATCGGCCGAGATCTTGTCGACCTTATTCCATATTATTATTCCCTAATTTTACATATCGCAGCAATTAAATTCGAAACGAAACATCAAATCTATCACTTGGTTTATTTGTTCTGGCCACCGATGTTGGTTAGTTGGGTAAAGGTACGGAAAGAGAGGGATTCGAACCCTCGGTAAACAAAAGTCTACATAGCAGTTCCAATGCTACGCCTTGAACCACTCGGCCACCTTTCCTATACAACAATTATGACCCAGGAACTGAACGAATAGCGAGTTCTTTTTATTCTTTTGGGGGTTGACTAGGTAAGGTACAAGCAATTCTAACTAATAAAATATCCCATTTTTATAAGGATCTTTACTTCAATTCAAAGTTCGCGGAGTCATATCAAAAAGTTTTTTCTTGGGAAAAGTAAAAAGATGTATTTTTCATATTTGCAAAGATGATGTTTCTGCCCTTTCTGATCTGAAATGCTCCGGTATTCAAGCAATGAATTGGAAGGAATCAACGGATTGGTGGGTTTATTTTTTTTTTAGACTATTTAGAGAGTAATGGATACCTTTCGATCATGATTCCATAAAAATTAGAAAATTCATTTCTTTAAAAGTTTTCACCACAAAAATCGATTATTTCAAAGATCTCTTACAAATTTATGACTCATCCTGGGGCTATTTTATTGTATAGTCTATTCACTATACACATAACACAAACCTAATGGTTATTTTTCCTTCCCTCTTTGAATCATACTTCAATCATCATCAAAGTGAATCTATAGGAAAAATTCCTTGAGTCTTCAGAAATAGGAGGAGTTTTGCCATTGGTATATTACAGGATGAATTCGAATCGTATTCCAATATTAAGTATTGCAAAAAGGAAAAATTTGAGTCTTTGAATATGGGTAGGAGTAGTAGTATAGGGTTCGTATGCTTACATTTTATTTGATATAAATAAATATGTATGGAATTAATTTTTTTATCTTTTTTATGCTATTTCGTATTGTACAATTCCTTTCGTTGTAGGATCATTTTCCCCCTAGGGGGAAAAAATTTAGAATGGATTAGTACCTATGCCTAGATCGCGGATAAATGGAAATTTTATTGATAAGACCTTTTCAGTTGTGGCCAATATTTTATTACGAATAATTCCAACAACGTCGGGCGAAAAGGAGGCATTTACCTATTACAGAGATGGTGTGATTTGATTCTTTTTTTTTACCCCACTTATGTTATGAGAAAGAAAAAAAATTATTGAAAAAAATCTACGCTTGTTGAAGGTGAAGTTTATAATATAAATAGAACAATTCCTTCTATCGTGTATCCCCGATTAATGCAGCCTCATATGCTTCCATTATCCATTTGAGTATTGAGCGAAAGGTTCCACCTATATTGGTTCTGTATTACAGGTAAATCCTACTCTACTAGTTCTAATAGGCAGCATAGGGGAAAAGCACTACACCTAGAAATCAACAAAAAAGACGAAAGCTTTGTTAACAAAAAAACTTACTCCCCTTCCTTATCTGGGTTGGGACTTAAAAGAATGGTTGGGACAACAAATATCCATCTCGTTTGTACCTTGGATACGCATATAACCATCAAAGACTGTTGAAGTGACTAATTCCTGGAAATTAGGGGGCGTTGAGGACAAATAAATTGTTGGAGTTACCTTTTCTATCTAGTACCAACACGTTCTTTTGCTAACAAAAGCTCCCGCGCAGGAAGGTTGGCTAGAAATTTCGTGTAAAAACACTAGCCCCGCTCAATTCATAATGAGAATAATCGATACACAGAATCAAAAACGACTTAAAGATTTTCATTAGGCATATAAGGGAGGAGCCGTATGAGATGAAAATCTCACGTACGGTTCTGGAACGGAGATTCTTTTAATCGAATGACGACCGTAACGGATGTCAGCGCAATCTGAAGGAAATTATGCAGAAGCTTTACAGAATTATTATGAAGCTATGCGACTAGAAATTGATCCCTACGATCGAAGTTATATACTCTATAACATAGGTCTTATTCACACAAGTAATGGGGATCATACGAAAGCTTTAGAATATTATTTTAGGGCACTCGAACGAAACCCATTCTTACCACAAGCGTTTAATAATATGGCCGTGATCTGTCATTACGTGCGACTATCTCCACTATAGAAAGAGAAAAGAAAAACCAAAAAAATCTTCTAATAAATACGAAAAAAGGCTCGCTACCTATACATCGTCAAAAACAACGATTTTTTTTGAGCTGTAGCAAGGAACAAAACTTCATATGAGTCGAAAATATGAAGAAATAAGATCTGCCTAGATACTTTATTCTATGGATAAAAAATCGAATTGATAGAGAAGAAGCACCGTAAAGATCAATTCATGAGGTTTGAGCCAATACATTCAGAACTGCTTACTTATGCCATACATAA